TAGTTCCGTCAGGCTCCGTCTGTCCGCCTTTCCTTTAGCCGGATGGTCACTCGTCGATAAATTAAACCTCGACCTCCTGAACCACTCTGTCCAGAGCTTCCCAGTCAACCTGGTATCCCGATCACTCACTCTATTCAAAAGCAAGCCCCCGCGGAGCCTTTACCACGTCCCTGAAGAACAACCTCGCCGCGTCCTCAGCAGGACAGTTTTTCTAACTGGTAGAAAGACTCCATACTTGAAAACCTGTCTACAACGACCAGCCCCATAGCCATCCACTTTCGGTAGACTCGTTCGTCAGTCCATAAACTGGCTCGTCCACGGCCTCTTTGGTACAGGTAAAGGCCGCGAGAGATCGTTCGGGCTTGCTTACTCCGAAAGGGCTTGCTGGCAAACCAGACAAGTCCTAATATACTGCTCCACATCTTCCTCCATCTGCAGTAATATGCCCTCGTGACTCGTATGCCCCGGCAAGGCGTATCATGACACACCTGGATAATCACTTTACGAAGCCGACTTCGGCACGTACAAACCTGCTCCCTCGGGTGTAAGTAAGGCCATTAGCCATAAATTCCGAGTCGTCCCTTTCTGTACCTGCTCCATGATCCCGGTTCAATGTCCTAAATAAACTTCCTTGAGTCGTTCTGCAAGGATTTCTTCGACCTGACGACCTGGTTTGGTAGTAGCTTGTTTGAACTTCTTGGTTGTGACACTGCGGCTGGTATCAGTGGGATCTGCATGGTACTTCTTCAGGCAACAGGCATGAAAAAGTGGGTGCATATGTAATAGATTCAATGCCAATGTGGAAGTTGAAGTTTGTAGGAGACTCTGCCTACGCGTTCCACAATGGGTACGGGACCTTCATATCGACGCCGCAGTCCTTTGTCTGATCTCTCCACTCTGTTGAACTGATCTACCTTGATGAGTACCTGGTCACCAACCTGAAAAGGATCAGGCCTACGCTTTTGATCAGCCCATTTCTTCATCCTTCGAGAGGCTTTCTCAAGGTAGGCCTTGGCAATGTCAGCATGCGTCTGCCACTCTTTGGCAAACTGGTAGGCTTTAGGGCTAGGTCCGCTGTATCCAGCAGCTGTCATGTGTGGGGCAAAAGGTTGTTGGCCTGTGATGAGCTCAGGCTCTTGTTTTTGGAGGAAGTTTTCTGTAGGTTGAAGCAGAACTGGGCTACATCCATCCAGGAGGTAAAGCCAATCCTTTTTGTTGGTAGTGATGAAGTAGCTGAGGTATTCCTCGAGCATGGAGTTGAATCTTTCAGTTTGTCCATCGCTCTGAGGATGATTGCTGGTGGAGAAGTTCAACTGCCAGCAGCTTGAAAAGTTGTGACCAAAACCAACCAGTGAACCTTGGATCTCTGTCACTGACCACATTGCTGGGTATGCCCCAGTATTTGACCACATGCTTGACGAACAGTCTTGCCGTCTCCTCAGCAGGGCAATGTTTGGAGGCTGGGATGAAGGTTGCATATTTGGAAAACCTATCAATGATAACAATTATAGTAGCAAACCCATCAGCTTCAGGTAAACCAGTTATCAAATCCATAGAAATGCTTTCCCATGGGCGAGAGGGTATAGGTAGTGGCTCCAGCAAGCCAATCTGTCGATCATGTTCGACCTTGTCTTGTTGGCAGATAAGGGAAGTACGAACATAATCCATTACATCAGCCCGCATCTTGGGCCAGAAGTACCCTCTTTCCAGTAGTGCCATAGTGCGGTGCCAACCAGGATGTATTGCCCAGAGAGTGTCATGACACTCCTTAATCAGGTCACGCCTTATGCCATCAGTGTTTGGGAGAAAAAGGCGGGATCCTGTAGTGTACAAGAGGTCATCAGTTACCCAGAACCTGCGAGTCTTACCCTCCTTGACTAGAGCAATCCAGGATGTAGCCTGTGAATCCTTGGGAAGACCCGCTTTGATTCGGGCCAAGAAGTCAATGGTCGCTGTGGAAGCAGACCGCTGTTGGTCGACCTGTAGGGCAGCAAGTTCTGCCTTGCGGCCTTGTAGTATAGTATGGCATCACCCACATTGTTGACTCTACCTGGGTTGTACTCCAGGGTGAGGTTATATTCATCCAAATACTCTTACCAGCGAGCTTGCTTAGGGGTTAAGGCCTTCTGTGTGAGATGGATTAGCTGACTTTACGCTTTGTAGCTCTTTCAGAATGGCATGAGCCCGTTCATGACTGGCTAACTAAACTCCTTGCTCTGGTCGCCAAGACTAGAGCGGTAACTCATATCCCAGATCTGCAATGGCTAGACATGTGAGTGAAGAACAAGCTTAGGATGAGCGCGCTAGCGCTACCAGCCCCAATTCGTTAATAGCGTTAGCCTTTATATATATAGGGCGTTTTCTTGCTGCGCGAAAGCCCCAATTCGTTAAGTAGCGCATACGTTTTCTTGCTTCCCTCAGATCAGACTGGACTTAGGTTACCTACTTACTCAAGCCTCATAAGAGGAAAGCTGCAACTTTCTATTGTTAGAAGGTAGATTAGTTCTTTCATATCCGATCATCAACTGCATAACGTTAAGTGAAGGCATCAAAAGCCGCATAAGCAGATTCAGCTCTTTCAAACCCTGACTCAAAGGCTACAAGCCGAAGTGCGCTCCAAAACATAGGCTGAAACAACTAAAGCATATGAAACAAAGAGAAGTTAGGCTTTGGATAAGAGAGCACAGGCTTTCCTTTTGTGGTCTGGTAGAGACCAAAGTCAAAGCAGTAAATAAGGAGAAAGTTCTTCAGAACATTTCGAGGGGTTGGGAGGCCTTTTGTAACCATCTCAGTTCTCCCAATGGTCTAATTTTCTTTTGTTGGGATCCGGCCTTTGTTTCAGTTTCCATGATCGAGGAGAATGAACAGGCAATTCATTGCAGGGTTCAAGAGGCAGGAAAAGCCAAATAAGTCAGTGACTCAAATCGAGTAGATATAGGCTAGTCAAATAGGTCTAGGAAGAACGATGACTTCCTTCGATACAGGATTCCGAAAGGACGGATCCTAGTGCTTTCGAGATGGTTCGATCGCTAACAAAGACAAGCATGGGAAACAGCAGACTCCCAACAAGCAACTCCAAGAGCTCAAGCCTAAAGCCTTAGTAACGCGCATCCTCATTGCTCGCGTAAAGCAAGCGTAGGCCTTTAAGAGGAGTACTTTGGCCGGTTCAGTAAGAGTTCAAATCCTTCTAACTGGCTAGTGCATTAAGGTGGCATGTCTTGGGCCAGCAGTGAACGAAGTGTTAAAGTAGAGAAAGCTAGCGTTCCGTACTCAGCCGGCCAAGCAAAACTCCAGCTAAGCTAATAGCTCTAATTGTGGGGATATCTAAAAAAATATGCTCTCTCTCTCATCCACATCAAAATCTTTGTCAAGCTGGACCCTGATGAGGGACGTAACTGCCTGAATCCGAAATAACGGCTGGAACAACAAGTAGAATCGTCCTTTGGCCAGGGGAGGGCAAGAGCTGACTGCTTGCAGGAAGCAGCTTTACCCTAGGGTGCCTCGTGCTATGCGTTTAGTGACTCAACTAAGGCTAAGCCTTATTCATTTCGGAAGCTAAGTCCGCTAACATCCACCTCTACAGAAGGATATATAATTCCTACAATGAAAAAGTCCGAAGGAGAGGGACAGAAGTAGGGCCGGGGGCAACTAGTTAGGACGACCCATGCTCCCCCACTTTTGGAAGGGCTGCGAGTTCTGTCTTCCCCAGCTCCGAGGGAGAAGCCACTCAGCCATAAGGAGCAGTAGTGTTGTCCATGTGCGAATAGAATCTTCCTTGCCAAAACTTTCTGGGAATCACTTAACCAAATGAAACAAAAGTGCTACTTCTGAGCTCCAAAAAGAGAGGAAGCGAAGCTTAAAGGATGGATTTCTTCATCTCAGACACGAACTGAATTATCTTAGGTAGGAGCCCTCATAAGATTGGTTGACGATTTCTCTTCTTAGTAAGTGGTCCCTTTCCTTCCCATATGGCTATGAAACTGTATTATATTCAGTATATTTATGAAACCCCCTTCTGAAGCGAGACCAACCCCACCAGCTTCTTCCTTAGCTTAGTGTTCCAGTGGTTCTTGACTTCGTTATCAGTTCTTCCCCTTTACCTTTAGAAAAAAAGGGAGACGAATAAATATAACCTAGGGCGCCAACCTCGAGCTTTGGATAAATGAAAGCTAGTTGAGATATTCGTCCAGCTCCGCATCTGCTTCTTCGGCTGCTTCTTTGGCTTCAGCTCCTGCTCCGAATCTTCCCCCTCTTTTACATAAGATTCATCATCCTCTCTAAACTTGTTCGTACAAGCTGCGCTTCGTCCTGATGAATCGTTTCACACTGCTCCATACCATAAGAGTGAAATCGTTCTGGAGGCCCGGAAGGTAGCTTTTCCTCTTCCTCCCTTTCATAACACTCCTTCCCCGTCTTACTAGGCGTTAGGCCCTCCATTGCATTCTATTCGGAGGAGCCTACCAACTTGCCTACCTCTGAATCTCCGCCCGTTAACATATCAAAAATCAGACTCTTGTAGATTCGCCTCTTTCTTTCCTTAAAGGACTCGCTTCACGACTCTTTTAGTCTCGTTACGCTTAATAAGAAAAATCAGGGGCTAGGTATTAAGGATTCAGTCTGCGCTGTAACTAGTATAATGATTCAGCTCTTGCTCCTAAAGGACGAATAGGCTTGCCTTGCTTTCTTTGAAGGAAGGAAGATCTACTTTGTTAAAGAAGCTTGACAACTAGCAGCTTGCTTGTCTCGCTATGCTCTTTTTCTTTGGGCCTGTTCGCTCTGTCTAGTCACTGACCGGAAGGAAGGGGGCTGGTGGCTAAACTTACCTCAACTCAACGGGAAATTCCCACAACAACCAAAGTTGCTTGTAGTTTCACAGCCATAGCCTTTATTAAATTAAGGCTTTTCAACTGTGCCTTTTATATAACCCTTGGCAACGATTGGAGAAAAAAGGCAAAACGGGTTAAATTAAAAAGAAGGACACTTTACTTTCTCAAAAGTTAGTTAGGTCTTTTCCTTTAGAGGTCGGGGAAGAGCTCTATCGTCTAAATTCCCTTTCGATGGAATGTCGTCTTGTCAGCATATACTTCAACGGGTCTTTCTTTGATGGGCTATCACGTACCGTACGCTTGTCGTGGTAAGAAGTAGGGCCTGAGTTTCAATGCATCTTTGGGCTGGATTTCACCTTCGGATAGCTTTGCGTTGGCTCACTTGCTCCGACTTACGAAACACGCTTCGCTGTCTCGCCCAGAACGCAGCAGGTCAGGCACCCCCCGTTGCATCAGATGAGGTGTTAAGTTAGTTACACCAGTTCGGGAATCCTCTCTCATTGCCAGTACGACTGATCCCTAAGATTGGGCCACAATCCCTTAGATCTTGTGTGTGAGGGCCTTCCTTTAGATAATTTCATCTTTCCACGGCATATGGTGGAATAATACAAAATTCATAGACATTAGTTATAGAACTATAACTGTTCCCCATGACTGTTCGGAGAGCCCTGTAAAGCCTTTGGCAACAAGACGGGCTTTGATTCTATAATACATAAAAATAGAAATTCTCTTTCTTTGGTATTTAGCCCTTCTTTGATGAAATCTTGCACGTACTGAGCTCGGATCAGCCTTGTAGGCCGCGAGCTCTTGCTTCATCTCTCTGCTACGGAGTCACTCTTTTATTAGGCTAGGAAGCTGATGAGGAAGAACTGTTGTGGCTTATTGATACTGAACCTTTATAACTAGACTTGTGTAATAGGCATTATCCGTTGGTAGGCAATTCTTATAGCAAGCATTGGCGCTCACCCGTTGCTTTGTTCCGTTGCTTGTTCTGTTGAGCAGACAATGGAACCAGGCCCCGCCGACTGAGGCGAGCTGCAGCGAGGCAGCATGAAACAAGATAGCGCAACTAGGTACTGAAGTAGCTCGACCTACACCTCTTGAAAGCTGCAATCGCGGTGCGCACTGTCTTGCTCCCCCAGGTAGTTTGGGAGTGCTGATAGGGCCCGTGAAAGACGTTTAGAGTGGGCGTAATAAAAGCCCTATCTCATTCATTGAGAGCTTCTTGCTAGTCAACCACATGTAGCTCACAGCTAGGTTCACTTGATTAGGCCGACTGGCGAACAAGTATACTGCTGTATTTCACCTTGTAGGCTTCAATCTTGTTAGTTTACCTCTTCCTACCCTAATGCCAAGTCATAATAAGGCAGCGTCGCAAGGGAAAGGTTTCACCGACAGGCTAATGGAACAAGCGCGAAAGCCCCAATTCGTTAATAGCGGCCGTTAGTCTTTATATATATAGGGCGTTTTCTTGCTACTGGCTTAAACAAGCCTGTAGCTAAACCCTGACCTATCGGTCAGTAGCTGAACCCCTCTAACGAGCAGGTGAACCACCTCGTCTTGTTAGTTCGCTCTCATGGACCGATTTAGCTACTTAAAATCCTTTTAGTAGCGGGTGAGAGGGCGCCTATCTCATAGCTGTGACTCTGCTTTCTGGATACCATTCCATGCTTTAACAAGCCAGCTATGCACCTTGCTCTTATAAGCATGTAGCTTTGATTTGGGGAATAAGCGTAGGTTGAGTTGAAGTGAAGGGCGCTAGTAAGTAATAAAAAGTAGAGCGGTGTTGGCTGAACAAAAGACGTATGACTTGAATGGCTAGACAAGTGAGGAAGGAAGTCTAAATCAACGGGGGGAATTCCTTTGCTTCTTGGTCTAGCTTTGCGCTAAAGGAAGCGTTGACCTTGCACAGCTCATCGGTAGCTACGAATAAAAACACCATAAGCTACAAGCAAGAAAACGCCCTATATATATAAAGACTAACGGCCGCTATTAACGAATTGGGGCTTTCGCGAAAGTTCCTTTGAGCGGTGCTTCTCCTGTCGACTCATAGAAACTAGAACCAATCTGTTTTGTTCCACTTTGAAGCATGACCGGGACCGGTGCTGTTGCAACGGCCATCAACGGCAACAAGTGGCGTCATCGGATGAAGACTTCTGCTTTAGGTGATTCGGGTGCAGATGCGTCTGTGGATTGAATCCTTCTCTCTCTCTTCCAACTCTTGCTTCCGAAGAGGGATATAGAATAGGGCTCGAATAGGAATCTGGCGAGGCGGGCTATTCCATTCATTATCTCATTCCTGGTACCGGGAATCCGAAAAGATGTAAGTCGAGTCCCCTCTCTAAGACAGTATATGTTAACCGATGGAAAAAGGATACAAATTTTGATCTTCCCAGTGGTTCAAATCTCGTATGTACACGGGAGAGGTCAATTTGTAAAGTTCCAGGAGATATGGATCGACCTACCCCAATGAATCCGTTTAATCAATCCTATCTTCGGAAGCTATCGGGGTCAAGACCCCGAAGTCACCCCCTTTCCTCGCGACCGTCTTCCCTGACCCCATAAGCGCAGGAGGGCTGGGATGGCGTTGACTAAGATGCCTTGGAAGCTGAGGTGTAGAAGGGGAAGAAAGCGGTCCAGATCTGGGATCCGGAATAAAATCTTCTTTTTGGAGAGCCAGGTGCGGGTGCAAACCTTCTATCCGTTACTTTCAATCCTGTATCCCCGGCTTAATTTATGGTTTAGATGGCTGGCTGGGAAGGGTAGTAGCTGGTGGCTGCTGGTATAGATCCGCTGGTCCTGCTCCTGCCACCTTTAGTCTCAATCTCTAGCGAGCGGGCTTTGCTACCTTTAGGACTACTAAATCAACCGTTGAACCAACTGCTGCAAGTGGGGTGACTTCCTCTGCTTATGCTATTGGTTCAAATGCTGCTGCTAGATAAACTTATGGATCGACTGCTTCTTCAACGGCTTAATAAAAAACAGAAAGGGTCTGAACCTAAATTTGCTGCTACTGGATACGCTTACTCATATTTTTATATGCAACTGGAACTACTGGATAAGCTGGATAAACTACTACATCCCGATCACGCTCACGAGAATCTGGACATGGATCTGGCTATGCGTCTGGTTCTACTGGGTCAGAAACTACTGTGGCTGTATATGGATCACGAACTGGAACCGGGTAACCTACTTATGCTCATGCCTGGGTATCAATATCGATTGATGGAAAGGATTGACAGCCATTCCACGGACTTGGCCTACGACGAGCTAGGAGCTAATTCGTCTATCGAGGAATGCCAGTCTCCGTACAGAGAAGAGCAGGTATTAAGTCAAGCTTTCATAAGTCGACTCAATCGTCAAGCCACGGAAAGAGAACTCCTAAATGCAGCCGCTTATATACGATACCCTTTCTAAAGCGCTTTCTCCCCTTCTTCGTAAACTGACTGGAGGTAGGTCAAAGACCTGTAGTATAGGAGTGAAACTGGTTCCTGGGATGCATAGGAGGATGTGGCACATGAACATTGACAAATAGGAGAATGACCAGCTCGCTTTAATGGGCCGATTCAGAAGGAGAATCTACCTCTCACTTGATTCCGATTCATCTAATGCAATTGTCAGGCCAAACAGGTTAGGGTAGCCAGCTGAAAGCAAAGTTTACGGGACAATTCAATCCCAATCCAATACGTTCTCTGGCTGCTCCAACCCATTCTACCGTTATTCCGTTCCACTGCTCTCTCTGGTTTGCTTCCGCTCCCCAGGCGCATCCCCAATCCACTCTACTGTTTCACTCTACCACCACGTGATTGCGTTCCACGAGGAGTCACATTTTTAAAAAGGTTTCTGGCTTTTACTTATTCTAGTTTTAAGCTGTCTGAGGTCAATAGTCTAATCGGAGGTGGTCGTGGGCAGCGAATCTAGTCGGAATTCCAACTCATTTAGACCAGCAAACGGAAGCAAAAACAATGCCAAAATCATAAGCGTGAAAGATGGCTCCAAACTCCCAAATGTGAATAGAGAACTACAGTAAGCTCCTTCTTGTTGTATCCATGTGCGCTACCCTCGAGCTAGACTCAAGTCACGGCTGTCTGCGGACCACCGCTCCTAACGTCGCTGCGCTTCGAAAGTACCTTTCTCTCGCGGGCCTTATAGAGTAATACATTTGATGGCAGTCAGCCTCATCTCTCTGTCATCGGAAGCTAAATCGCTTTCCTCGATCCGCTAAGCAATGCCGTTCCTTGACTCTAGCTTTCTCGGTACGCTTACATGTCTCCAACAAGAAGGAGCATAGTGATCTATTCAGGCAGACAAAAACACACCAGTTTAGAATTGACGTGTCGAAAGTCCCAAAAGAAATCCATGATACCATAAAGAAAAGTTAGACAACAGGTGAAAGATAAATGAGGAAATGTTGAAACCTCCTGAAAGAAAGCGTTCGGGCTAGAGTATGATTCCTCTTGCTCTCCGGTATCTCCCCGGTGGAGGAGAGAGAGAGAGAGAATCGCCTACTTCCCCATGGAGGTTGGAAGGAAGAGAAAGCCTCCTCCTAGTCATTAGACTATTCTTTAACCACCTATCTCTGCTTAGTTAGTCAGCAACGGGCTCATCGGTTAACTCAAGCATCGGTACGCCCCTGACTATAGTCCTGACCATCATATTTCTTCCTTTTTTTAATCTACTCCGCTCGATTAGGACCGGCGGACTCGGTTGAAACGGGAACTTTCTTTTTCTTTTCTATAGGTTTTCACTAGTTAAATAAGATAAGATACGGTTATGCGCTCTTAAGGTGCACTCGGCCTATTGATCGATAGGTCGGGCAGAAGGATCCTAAAAAACACCATGAAACTTTCTTTCACACGAAGACGGCTCAGGAAGAGAGCTATTATCCTTCCGTCCTTTGGCACACCTATGCAGCTATCACCCTCTAGGGTATAACCGCATGAACCTGAAGGGCACACTTATGATTGATTGCACGAATCCCAACTCCTCAGGGCACACTTAAGCCTTTCTCGCTTCTCCCGCTCCGTTCCATAAGATAAAGAAAGCCCCGAAGCCTAGTCATTACTTTATCACCGCTCGGGAGGAAAGCAATTAGCCTTCAGTCCTTGCTTGTTATTTGAAAAGGAACACTACTTTTCCATGACACCCCACTCCCACCTCTCACACTTACCACCATCCTTCGCTGTTACCTTATAGATAGGCTCAAGCGCTTATTTAAAGCTTTCTTGGTGCTCGCCAGTCTCAACCTCTCTCCACTCATCGGATGTCGAACAAGCGCAGCGGGTCTTTCCGATCGGTGAACTAGGAAGAAAGCGTCAGGTGCCTGTTCTGCAAGGAATAAACCAACCAGAGATAGTTTTTTAGAGCTAGAGGAAGGCCCGCCCAGTCGTAGTGAACACCGCTCATCGAGTTGTTAGGCAAGTTCCTACTTAGAACTGGAAGGCGAAGCTCGGTTGTTTAGATGTTAATGGCAAAGCTCGATCCTAGTGTTGTTGCTATTGAAGAATCCCCTAATCGTTGGGGTTTTGCTTCGTCTTTCTCCTTAGGGACGGACCTCGACTCACTACATGAAGGAGTAGACCAAGGCGAAGAACTTCAACTGAACGCATATATCGCATAGAAGATAAGACTGCATTGGAAGCTTGATGAGCGAATCTATTTAAAACAAATTGAGTGGTTGTTCGCTTCCTTTCTTCAACAAGGCAGCAGGAGAGCAGCTTCTCTTTCTTTCCAGCCGAAAAGAAGGACATTGAATAGTCTCAGGGGTTCTTCCTTCAAATCGGTCAAATGCTTTCTATGGTGAGCCAATCTATCACAAGGGGTCCTAAACTGGCGCTAGAGGCCACGGCATCATTCGTGTGGCGGTCATCGATCCCGTCTTGCGGCGGCTGTCCATTCTTCTCTAGTCGGGCCTTTCTTCAGCGCTTAGAACAAAGCTCAGGGGCCTTCTGTCGAGGTCTTGGATCCTGCCTTTGGATTATTTGGTAGTACACAATCCCTGGTCGATATACCATGTTTCAACTGCAGAGTATCCGATCCACTACTAAGTGGACTTTCAAGCCCAATCGCTAAGAAGGCTGGGTGCGATAAATAAGTATTCAGTCGTGAAATCCTTCGAAGGTAAAGGCGAGAGAAAGATCGTATGAGAAGAAATGAGAAATGAAACCATTACAGGTGACAACCTATTGGACGGGGTTTGGGGCACTTGTCCCTCTGAAAATGGTGCTTCGGCGGCTGGACGATAGCTTGCCGGCTAGCTCCCTTGATCTATCTATCCATGTATGTGTACGGAAGCGCCTCCCACAGCACCAGTAGCGGGCAGATCGCGTACCATGACTTAGCAAGAATGCCCTCTGAGAGTGAATAAGAATGCATCTTTTGGTCCCTCAACATCACGCACGATGCCAGCTTTGTTCGTGCTCTTTTTCTATATCCAATTGGCCTATGTGGATAAATCTATGGAATGATAAGAATTCGGCTGAAGGGGCACACGGTCAGCCGCGGGAAGCGCTTTCTCTCCTATCTTATCCCATCAATCTGTAGTCGAGCCGTCACCTCGATCATGTCGCTTATCCTTTTTTCCAACCCGGACCGTGTCGTCGAGCACCAGCGGTCAGTTCCCAGGTCAGTCGTCGCATCCACCACCGGATATTCTCCTATATAATCTAAGGCACCGGTCTCGCGTACACCAGTGGAAGCAGGCAGCCTTGCAGCTAAAAGAGCTATCACGTAAAAGAGCTATTAAGCAAACTCTCTGGTCCTGGGTGTAAAACCACGAACAGAACAGCAAGAAACTCGCTCGATCTGGCACCCCCGTTCAATGTCTTTGACTCCCCTTGATCCCCTAAGGTTGTTCTTGCTGCTTACCAAGCACCTATTAACTCCAAAGAGAAGGATTCTCAGCTTCATTAGTTGCTTTCCGTACCGTCGGGATGCTCTGTCCCTTAAATTGCACAAACGCAAACAGCTACACCGATGGGATCCCTTAACTGAGGACATCAAAGAGCCTAGAATCCATAGCAGCAAGGCCGATTTAGTAAGCACATAAGCCCGTATTTCCATTTTATTTAACGGATCCCCGCATGGTTTCTTTTCTTTGAATGCTGTCCCTTTCTGTAGAATCCCCTGCTATTGAATCCGCTCTTACAGAAGGAGTTGTGAAAGAAGCTTGAGTTTCCGGTGTTCTTGTTGAGTTCATAGCCGCTGTTAGAGTGATCGTAGCAGCTGTGAGAAAATCAGTTGTCGCGAGATCGGTTGTTCACGTATCAGCGTACTAATCCTAATGCGACGAATGGGAGTGATGGCATAGAACTTGTGCTGTTAAAGTTGCCGCTTCTAGTGCTTTCTTGTTGTCGGAAGAGAGGTGGCATAAAGAAGATGGCATTCCTAGTGGAAGCTTTGAAGGACCGGTACTATTGAATAAAGAACTGCTCTTCTCTTGGTCTATCCGCTGTGATTGAATCACTAACCGCAGTTGTGCTAGAAGAAGCTCTTCTTGTTCTCGAATCAGCTGTGGGGATTTTTTTCTCTATAGATGCGGGGTTAGCACTTTCCTGTTTTACTTTGACCCTCGCTACGACCCTGCTTGACCGCTATGCCCCTTCTCTTGCTTGAGAATGCACTGCTTGCTGCAAGCGTAGGAAGAATGCTGAGTTAATGTCCGAGCAGGGTGAATCAATAGGAATCGAAGCGATGAACTAGGATCCTCTAATATGTCAATTATGCTCTTTGAAAGAAGCAAATGGACAAAGCCTTTTTGCCTTGATTACCACCCGACCTGATTACCCTCATCGAGCAGGAAGTAGACCAGCCGTCGGAAGCGCCTATTCGAATTGGAAAGCTAGTGTGGCCAATGTGTCACTTATTCTTCGTACTCGACAGAGAATTTAAGGAATTGTTGTTCAGGTAATCCGTCTGAACAAAGCAAAGTGGAAAAACCCTTTTTGAACTAGCCAAGGAAGGAAAGGTCCGATACAAAAGAAAGGCGAGGCTTAACGATTTAGAATATAGCTGTTGAGGTGGGACTTGTTCCCCCGGGGCGGGGTATATGCCCGTAGCTTTCTTCTGTCACTTCTTTCAGATCAATGAAGTTGAAAAGTCATAGAGTAAGGGACGGGAAGCTACTCTTGTTCATCATGCTTTGTATTCTCTATCGCTTGGGAATAAACGATCGCGATGTAGCAGGGTCGTGATAACTCTCTTCAAGCGGATCAACAAAGGCGAGATCAGCTCACTTGCCCACCGACCCGTCTCTTATATGATGAAACTAAGTCCATCAACTATATAAGAAGAGGAGACAGAGAGGTAGTAAGTTGCCCGCTTGTAGCAAGTTCTTACAGGACGTAGCTAAACCTTCCGAGGGACATCCTTCTATGTCAAAGAAATCTTACCCCACAATGCCAGTAGTTGATAACCATTATACGGATTAAGCCCGAGGCTTGGATAACAGATCTTAATTCCAGTATAAGCAGTGGATCTCTACTAAAGAGGGTAAGCGAGACATAGCCCAGAAGCTCATGCACAGATTGACGAGGAGATGTACAGAATGAGCATTTCCAAACTCATGTTTAACCACGAGGGGAAAAGACCTAGTTGAAAACAAGAAAAAAACCGGTGCCCCGATTAAGAGGACATTGAATCAACGGTTAGCTAGGTCGTTAGAATCGTTACGGAGATTCACCCTACCCGCTTCCTCCGGTAGGGCCGTCTTCCAGGGTTCATCCTATAGCTACTTAGGATCCGATCTATAGCGCGCCACCCAATTACGGCTACCAGCAGCGGTCAAGCTAGCAGCAGATACTTTATGCATTCCGGGAGAAAGAAAGCAAGTGGTCGAAGATCTTATTTTTGTGCTGGAACTAGTTGTGCTCCACCTATTACTATAAGACCGCCAAAGGACGGGGATGAAAATGACAAGAATAGTGGCTTGGGACCCCGAGTGACCCAGCTACATCAACGGTTCGAAATCAGTTACTTGTAACAAATCCAGATACAACACAGAAGTAGATCCTTTAGATTCTATTGATCCCGGTGATCCAGTCCCATTTGATTTTCGGAGTAGACCTTGCTGTAGAGCCGGTTCTGTCGCCTATGAGCTTCTGTGGCCTATGAGCGTATCATAGCAATAGTATATTCGCTTCTGTGGCGTATGAGCTTCTGTCGCCTATGAGCTTCTGTTGCCTATGAGCTTCTTTGGTGTATGTTCTTTCTCTCTTTTTTTGTTTTTTCAGCTTCCGGTTGTAGCTGCTTTTCTTTTCAGCATAGAAGCTTCTGTTGCTCCTTAGCCGTATTCGCTTCAGCAAGAAAACGCAATTATTTAGTAAAGGGCGTGAAGCAAGAAAACGTATGCAGCAAGAAAACGTATGCGCGTGAGCAAGAAAACGTATGCGCTAACGCTATTAACACGAACTGGGGCTTTCGCGGTAGTACAGTACGCTCACCCGTTGCTTGTTGCTATACGGCTTTCGCGCTAGGCAGCAAGAAAACGCAATTCGTCTTAAACGCGTTACTAACGCACTTAGGCTTTCGCGCTAGCGCGCTCTACCGTTGCTTGTTCCGTTGCTTGTTGCTATACGGCTTTCGCGCGTTAGCGCTCACCCGTTGCTTGTTGCACAACGGCTTTCGCGCTAGCGCGCTCAGGAGTTGCTTGTTGTATTAGCTTTCTATCTTTTCAGCATAGAAGCTTCTGTTGCGTATTAGCTTCTGTTGCGTATTAGCTTCAGCAAGAAAACGCAATTCGTCTTAAACGCGTTACTAACGCACCTTACGTTTATTGAATGGGGCTTTCGCGCTCTACCGTTGTTTGTTGCGTATTAGCTTTCGAAAGCTGATCTTAAGTGAGGTCGACTCTCAACTATCATTGCCACGATTTGTTTTTTAGCGTATATAAGAAGCTTCAATTCATCGAATCGCCTCATGTACGGAATAGGCATCAAGAAGCTAGGGTCCAGTAGTGCCTCGCAATCATGGTCAGGTACCTTGTGTACGATCTGCGTAGGCCGGTCAACCACTGGTGTAAGATCCATTCCAAGCTTGAGGTTGTTTATGCTTGAAGTGAAGTCTAAGTTTTGCTTCTCTCATCGAGATTGGGTTGGTTTTCAGTTTAACGTACTGTATAAAAAAACAAAGAGAGAATTCATTTATCTCTTATGATTTAGAAGTTTGGAAGATATATCGAGAAAAGGTTTTAGTACCGGTGTATCCTATATGTACTCCACTTTATTCGAAGTATCCCAATGGTGTAACGCCGTCGACTTATTGGTAAAAAGAAATGAATTCTCTCTTTGTTCGAAAGGGTGCATAATCCTCCCATGTCTTTCTTGGTTGGCAAACCCAACCGGCGATTTCCGACAAGTCTCTCTATTGCGGGAGCGGAGCAGTCAAAGAATGAACCAAACCAAATGATTGTTCTAGAATGGCTATTCCTCACAATTGCTCCTTGTGATGCTGCGGAACCTTGGCAATTAGGATCTCAAGACGCAGCAACACCTATGATGCAAGGAATAATGGACTTACATCACGATATCTTTTTCTTCCTCATTCTGATTTTTGGTTTTTACATTCTTTTGATGGAGCGGGGGCAAAGATCCAGAAAAGCTCCTGCCTCTTCTTATTCCCATCCTCCCGAAAGTAGTGGTATAGGAGGGAATAAGAGAAAAAACAAGAAAGAAGAAGCTACTAAGATCGAACGACATGTTGTGGAAAAAGTGTCCGAGTTTGTTCAAAAATATGAGCCCGAACTTAGAAGGGACTTTCCCGAGAAACAGACTGGCACTGATAGCTTTATTAGCAAGATAGCTAATGAAATTCTCTCGGACAACAAGGTTCATAATTTAGGCGTGGCTGGATTGAAAGAAATCTAAAAATGTCTCGAATTAACTTTGTCAAGTGACGAGTACAATTACAGTGAGTTAAAAAATCTTATTTCTTGGTTAATAAAATATAAGAAATAAGAAAGGAATAGCAGAAAAGGGAAGTTTCGAATTTCTATCAAAGTCAAAGTCAAGATTCATCGACTAAAGACTCAAAGAAAGAACAAAGAAAAACAAATCATGTTAGAAGGAGCCAAATTAATCGGTGCTGGAGCTGCTACAATTGCTTTAGCGGGAGCTGCTATTGGTATTGGAAACGTGTTTAGTTCTTTGATTCATTCCGTGGCTAGAAATCCATCATTAGCAAAACAATTATTCGGATATGCCATTTTAGGCTTTGCTCTAACCGAAGCTATTGCATTGTTTGCTTCAATGATGGCCTTTTTGATCTTATTTGTATTTTAGAAATAAATGTCAGCTCCACGTAAGATAGCCAAAGTACGGTTGGTGCATCCCATAAAAAGAAAACCCACTTTTGGTATATGTCGCTCTGCTTTCGCGGTGCGCCTTGCTCGCAGAGCAGTTGTTATTCTTCAACTTTAATTTAAATCTTTTTTTTATCATTCAATCTCTTTTTTTTATCATGCGTTTGTCTTTGTTTTCCTTTTTTCTCTGTGCTTCTAATGAATTCCATTCTAATTTCTCATGTTTCGGGTGGGCAAGTCTTAAGAAAGGAATAGCAGAAAAGGGAAGTTTCGAATTTCTATCAAAGTCAAAGTCAAGATTCATCGACTAAAGACTCAAAGAAAGAACAAAGAAAAACAAATCATGTTAGAAGGAGCCAAATTAATCGGTGCTGGAGCTGCTACAATTGCTTTCGCGGTGCGCCTTGCTCGCAGAGCAGTTGTTATTCTTCAACTAATGTTTTCTAATCTGGTCCGATGGCTGTTCTCCACTAACCACAAGGATATAGGCACTTTATATTGGAGCCGTTTCGGTGCTATTGCTGGAGTGATAGGCACAATTTTCTCCGTACTGATTCGTCGTATGGAATACGCACGACCCGGCGATCAAATTCTTGGCGGGAATCATCAACTACTGTTCATTTGTTTGGCCACTATACTTTTTATATACACTATACTATTGATATATAAATTATATAGAAAACACCGGGTTTGTCGGTTTATATATATTTTAATAGTTTTAATCATCCAAGTTCTGCTCATTCTGGTCAGAATGACTTTCTTGGATTTGATAGTCAGTCAAGTCTTATTAGCAATAATGGGTGTATCTCTTGGGGGCGGCCTACTCACTGTTCCGACAAGCGGCTGCGCGGTACTGGATCTTAATTTACCGCCACAACCAGAACCCGAAATAGATCTGAACTTGAGGCCAGAGCCAGAGCAACCCCCTTGTGTCTATTCCGCGGAACCAGAGATTCATCCAAACCTCGAGGGCTTGGACACAATACAGAATAAAGCCCTCAGAGATCGAATTATCGCGGGGCATTTAGAATTTAATCAAAAAGAAAAGCAAAGCGCCGAAGTGGTGCTTGCTGAGTGGGAAGAATATGGTGAAAGAGTGAAAGAAAAAGACCTCCTAATGCAAGAGAAAAACGCCGCTAAGAAGGCAGAGTGTGAAGATATTGACAAAAAAATGGACGCACTTTGTAGAAGAGAACGCGAGCTCCAAGCCGAGAATGCTCGGCTAAAAGATCAGATTGCAAGAAATAGCAGGCACTCTGGTTTTTAAATTGGTTTTAAAAAATGTGAGCTAGCTGTAAATGAACTACTGGGACTTGATCATGCGCCTCTTTAGGCCATGTAAGTAGGCAGCTTGGGCAACCGAGTCCAGTCCACCCCGTGCCGGGCTCTTCTTGTAGACAAGAGAGCTACCCATAGGTCTAGGTTTCGAAAGAACTAATCGGAATCAGAGGCCCTCTCCTTACGTATTAAGAGATCGCCTTCTTTCATGTGTTAAGCATTTCACATCGTGAGCTTAGTAATCCGCTATCTCATGAAAAGCAGACTCTAAATACGGGCTTTTGCCACTCAAAAAGAGATGTTTTGCTGACATTAAAAAAAAGCATACTTTACGATAATAGCTAAAAAACTGCCAAAAAAAAGCTTTTCATTGCAAAATCCCGGGAAAACGCAAAAAGTAAATGTACTCCTATAGTGGCGGAGATCCCATCTATTTTAAAAACGGAAATGGACTTGCCTTGATAGATAAAGTCGGAGTACAATCAATCCCGGGAAAACGCAAGATGAATAAATCGTTATATCGGTGCAAGGCAGGAAAAAGAAGTTAGCCAGAATAAGAAGGGTTGACCTGTCCATATCGCATTCCCAACCGGAGAGGTTGCCTTTGGACATACCCTAACTCTAACTTGACAAGTTTTCGCTCAGGTGCGCATACAGTCTTATAGACTACACCAATACAGAGGATTCGAGAGAGGAGCGATAAAACCAAAAGTGCTCTAGCCAGAACCATGTTTCAGCCATAGCCCTCTCTTGTATAGGAGTACATTTGATTGAAATTCTTATATAAGCGCTGAGTTGATAAGAGATTCGCGAACAAGCAACTAAGCTAATGTAATGGCATCCGTGACAGATTCATTCACCAAAGCGATTGACCGATACAGAACGCGATTGATTTGATTCCACCGATTAGCGTTACCCGATTGCCACAGATACGGATTCCCGAGCAGGGAAGGAAGAGATAGACTAATACAGTTCCATTAAGAAAAAAGGCATAGCATATGCCTTTACTACTGATGCATCCGGCTCTCGATCTAGAGCTACTGGTTCAACAACTGCTATTGGCGGTTGTAGTGGTGCTTCAATAACAGAGGAAATAGCATTGCCAATATCAAAAGCGTCATCGACTGCTGGTGTGGGTTTACTGGTCTTCTTACTGGTCTTGACTATGCCCTGCGCTTAGCTTCTATAAGATCTGTACTTTGATATGCTACTGTTGGTACTCGTACTGTCACCCTCGTATCTGCTGGATATGGATAACAATCTTTGCTCTCTACTGGTTATGCTTAAGGAACTGTAACTTAGTCAACTGGTTCTTCGTTAAAAAACTGGATAAAGGACGTAATGCTATTGGTACTAATTTAACACCTTCCCAAAGGGATCAATGGTATACCGGCTGATTAGAAGAGGGCAGAACTTTATTGCTCAAGTTGAGTTTCGTTAGGGCGCTATAGGAGTACATTTGTCTACGTCACTTTAGAGGTGGGCCTTGGCTCGATTCCGAAGTCATGGGAGAAGGGCGGTATCCTAATCTATCTTTTCTCCTAGGATCGAGAGACCATTTAGCTCTTCATGCCTAAATAAAGAAAGGTCCTTCTCCCATTTCCCTAGTCGAAGAATTGCTCTATAGCCGAGCGAACTCCGTTGACTAGTAGTAGTCTTTTCTACCATAATCATTTTTCCTTCTTCATCCTATCTGCTAGAGCAGTCAGTGTGGCATCTCCTGCATAGGAGTGAGTGTCGATTAGAGGCCTCTTTAGTGCACGAAATATCTGTGACTTTTTGCACCGAAGATGCTCTCTTTGTCTATGCCTAAGAGGTTTTCTCTCTCCGAGGGAAATCACACTAGAGGAGAGAGGAGTGGCAAGCGCTCTTCTAAAATAATATATTGTTTCGGTTGCGGTTGCTCATTCTTTATGCGGGAGTACGCAGGATTAAAAACCTATGAACTAACACCCTATTATATATATGAATGAAATCAGTTGCAAAGAGGGGGCAAAGCCCATTCAATAACAAGCCCTTTTTGTACATAATCACCTGTTTGTTGAAGAAAATAGGGTTAAGTTGATTCGAAATATCTTATTAAGATACGGAAGACTAAGTAAGGGCGAGCTCTTTCTCAGAATCAAGCTGGCAAATGCCCGCAAGAAACCCATTTCTTTATCTATTTCTCGTCTAGATGGGGTAGGTGTGAAGTCTACCTTCGTACAAGATCCAATCTCGATTATGTTTCTGCGGACTCGTTACGGAATCTTAAGTATCAAAGTAATAGATGTTATGTTAGAACCTGGCGTTCTGGGCAACTGGGATCAACTTTCAGTAAAAAAGGGGGCCTCTATGTCCATCCTTGACAGACCAACACCCGCCTTTGGGACGTACTAGAGTCATGCCTTTCCAATCTTCTATCGCCGGAAGTCAGCCCGAGATCGCAGGAAGTCAGCTCGACTTTGTTTGATTTAGGTGAAGCCCCTTCCCTCTTCGGAGGTTAAAGTAAGTCGGGTCATAATTCACTTACTTACTATCTATAAGGAATTTGTACTAAAGGCTATCGTCCTTCTGTATGAATCAGAAACTCTATCATGGTCTCCATTGCTTATCATTATGCTTTGTCTCGACGAGGAAACAAAAGAAAAGAAAATGATGGAACTCGAAAAGTGCTCCTGGAAGATTCGAGTAGCCTACCCATTAGTAGAAACTCAATATGGAGAAGTGTGAAGTCAAAGCTCAAACGAAAATAAAGTAGTTCGTGCACGAGAAATGCAAAGGAATCTTGGAAGAACCGGCACTTCAGCAAGAATTTACCCTCACTCTATGTACTATTAGGTCATAGTAATTGCAAACCAGAAATATAGATAATATAACTATAAATATAAAAGAACTTACCGAAGCTGCTTGACTTTTTACAAGGAGAAATGGATATGAATTTCTTAGAATTTAGAATTTCACTTGAAGATTGAGATGGCGAGAAGCTCATACTTATTTAAATGAAAGGTGGCTCGATCACGAGCGAGGAAAAGGGGAGCGCTTTCAAGAAGGACTAGGGGTGGTCCGATTCTAATTGAAATGGATATGTAAAGCCTGAAACAAATCCAGATTGAAATGAAAGAATTATTAATAATTCTTTGCCCAGGCAGGTGAAGGAGAAGGTATGCCTGCGCGTAGAAGACCTAAAAAGCCTAAGCCTAATTCGGATCAGCCTATGAAAAGTAGTTCCCCGTGGAAAGCGAGAGAGCTGTTGATGGAAGAGGAATCACCGGGTTGTTCGGTTGGGAAGCTAAGCTCCTTAGAAAGGATTGACCGAGGACCCCTTTTGTTTGCTTTTCCTGTTTGCTACCTAATAAGCAATTGACTCTTTGTTTGCGATTCTTTCAAGGAAGGATCCATACGATCATATTGGCTCTATAGCAAGCAGAAAAGGTCTTTCTTTCATGGACTAGATCCCAGCGGACAGCGATCTTCTTACTGAGAACCCAACGTTTAACGAAGAAGATGGGGCCACATGAGGACCAGAAGACGCATTCTAACGCTCTAAAGAGCCCGAAAGACTGATTCCGGAGTTCGGGATCAGATCAGATTCGGAATCGGAGAATAGGAACAAGAGGAACGAAGTAGCTCGCCTAAAAGGAGAGGAACGACTTCAACAAGAGGAACTACTCTTTACTTCGATAAAAAGAGAGCTTTATAAAGAGAGTTGCTTACTACGAAAAGCAATATGCCCCACTAGTCTTATTTTATTGATCACTAGCCCTATTACTTCTCCTCTGGCAGTCACTGATTCAAGAACGAATACCGAGACAGCCGTTCCCTTGCCGGTCTACTGCCTGATGGCTTTACATCGCTAAAGAATCAGTAATTGACAGCAAGAACTATAAAAAAAGCTTTTCATTGCTAAATGCCGGGAAAACGCAAAAAGGGCGATTTGAGATCCCATCTATTTGAAAAACGGAAATGGACTTGCCTTGATAGATAAAGTCGGAGTACAATCAATCCCGGGAAAATGAAAGTGGAGATTGAACGAATGAATCTAAAAAAATGGGCATGGACTTACTAATTTGCTGACTGATTCAAGGAGTACAGCAGGCATTATGTCATTACTACAAGCAGGGGCCCGGCAAACGGAACTCAGAGCTGCTCAACGCACCACCAGCCCTTGGCACAACGATCAGGTCAAGCAAAGGGCTCCAACCAAACCCTGTAATGAAGACAGACGAGAGAAGACAAATATCCATGGAGAATAGCCATCTCACCTATACGCTCTACTGCTTCGCAGCAACGCTTGGACATGACTTCCGATCTGCGGTGGGTGGTCTACTGCTGCAACACTGCTTGCTTCTAAGCCTTCCTTATCTTTCTCCCAGGAATCCTTGGTCTACTTGCCATCCTACTGATGCCTGCTACTCTTCTTGTGGTGAGTCTCTATTGATTGGACCTGAAACTGACCCATCTATTTCTATTGAAGATGGAAGTTGACCTTGTATGTGTATGCCAGGTCAAGTCTTACCGTTAACAGCGAGGCCGTTACCAATAGCTTGAGCTCCGTTCCGTTCTATACTGACTCCGTACCTCTTGCATCTGGAAAGTGGAAACGATCTCTTGCTTGTTGACTTGCGGTCTGTCCATTCCAGTGGTTCAGGACTCGGGCTATAAGGCCTCTTTTCGATAGTCAAAAGGCCTGTTCAATCTATCTGATGTAGGATCCTCTTCGATTGATTCTCTTCCTTTAAAGAGATAGATCCTCATTTCCTAAGGACTCTTCTTAGGGAGTAGGAAGTGTCTGCAAGCCTAGTCCTTTGAGCTCGGACTCCAACAAGAGTTCGAGCATTAGAAGCAGAGGTAGGACTAGTCTGGGTATGAATCCTTTCCTAGAGTGAGCCTTTCTGTAAGTAGAATGCAGCCATTGTTTACAATATTAAGAGCCAGAGGCCTTGTCCATGATATGTCGCGAACGGCCTTCTCTTCGAAATGAAATGGAGGAGTTAACTGCGGATATGAATCTAGATCCGTGGATCTCAGCCCCAGTGTTGATTGCTCCCCCTATCTTTGAAGGCTCGCGAAGACACTGGTTTAGGGCTGGAAGAAGATTTTGATTTGTCGTTCTTGTTGCCCCTACCTATTCAATTTGGTGGTCTCGCCCGGTGTTGCTCGTCCTAGGATGGTCGCTCGGATAAAGGACTCGTAGTTGGTTCAAAGTCTTGGTTTTCTCGTCCAGTGTTAGGGAACTGGTATAGGCCCTACCTATTCAATTTATAGTAGGTTGGCTGTTAGCAACCCCAGCTCCAATCTCAAGCTCTTGTCTGCTGCACCTCGCTCACGCCGAACTAGAGATCTAACCACTAGACCCTCGATCCTCCGTGCATTCCCATCCAAGAATGGGGATGAATAGCCACTACATCATGACTTTGCTATCGAAGAATAAGACCCTTCTAGTTTTTTGCTCATAAGATAAGAACAACCCAATCCCAAACGGGCGGGAGAGCCATTCTATAAACCCCAACATGCGGGGCGAGCCAACCTAGCTTTAATGCCAAAGCCTCGCTTTGATGACGGCTGTCTTCTTCGTAATTGTGCTGCATATAGCTTCTTGTCCCTTTGATAGCTGGAGATTCTCTAAAAATGAGACTCGTTTAGTTGTGATTCGATGCTTCTAAATAGCTCAGCCTAGCCTTCGTGGCAAATACCAATAGCTCAGCTCCTTGGTCTTCGTAACCTTTTAAGATAGAGAAGAACCAGTCAATAGAGACTGAGATCTGGATTTATATCATCTATAGTATATCGGGCTCATCTCCGGTAGAACTACCACACTCCTCCTTTTTGCTTATGCAGAAAGCCTTCTTTGCTCAACTGACTCGGAGACCATGTCTCCATGAACAGAAGCGAGCGGTCGGATTCTATCGATCTAGATCCCAATGCATCCCATCCAACCTATTCATCCACAGTGGACAGAGCAAAGCCCCATCATCTCAGTGACAGCAAGTGGTTCCGCCCCCTCCTGATCAAAGGACGGTTCCTCAAAAAAGTAAAAACTGGTTATACGCCCATCTTGATAACTTAGGATCCTCTTTTTGAAAATGTCAAAACGCTTAGCTTAGTTTGTCGACTCTATCTCAACAAAGGAAGAATCGCAATACCGATAAGGGCAAGGTAAAGTCCACTTCGCTTCTTTTTCGTCATGCAAATAATAAGGTAGAAAATGATCTCAAAACCGGGAAATTTTTTTGTTTTTCTTCATGTCACCCTTGTGTATTGGCATGAACAGTGCGTTTTATCGAGATTGTTGGCATCCAAATCTTGTAATCACATCTCCATGGTGAAAGAGAAGGGAACAAGCAACGGACATAGAATAGAGAGGCAAAGAAAGAAAGCAAGCTGAGGTGGAGGTAAGCTAGGATCGACTCGGTCTCTGGAGCTCTAACCATAGTTTGCGAGGGTCCGAAGGAGAAAGCCGTAGCTTCTGTCTTTCTGGAATCTGGATTGGCTTCGTCTTCCGAAGGGACCCTGCCCACGCACGGAAAGCAAGCGCCAGTGGCGGTACGGCCTGAGCTATCTAGGCAAGAGTCGTCCGAGACAGAAACAAGTGGTACTGACTACACGGATGCCACTCGAACTGATGACCCATATAGGGGGAGCACGTCGCATGGGAAGAATCGGCCTTTAATGCGGGCATTGTTGCAAGTAGGCATTAATTATAGTAGTAAATGGACATGACAAGTAGTGGAGAGTACAGAGTACTACTCCAAGCGAGACTCGTCTAAGGGTTCAAAACCTGTGACAGCGGATGCGGACGGTACTGAATGAAAGCGCGGGATGGTTACTTTAATCAAATCTCTCTTTCTGGCAATCGGTTTAGAGAAAGCCTTCCTTAAGTAGTTAAGAAAAAGGCATTCCATTCAACCACTTTGAATAACTTCTCACAGAAAAGTGATTTAAGACACTTTCTCAAGAAAATCATACTCATTCAGAGCTCGGGAGGAAAGCAATTAGCCTTCAGTCCTTGCTTGTTATTTGAAAAGGAACACTACTTTACCATGACACCAACACGATCCACTCCCACGGGCACACCTCTCACACTTACCACCATCCTTCGCTGTTACCTTATAGATAGAGATCCCCGCCGGTCGCTCAAGCGCTTATTTAAAGCTTTCTTGGTGCTCGCCAGTCTCCACCTTTTCCAAGGATCCACCTCTCTCCACTCATCGGATGTCGAACCAGCGGACCCAGAAGGATAAAAGCGGTTCACTCCCGGGTTTCGCTGTTAGGGTTGGGGTTAAGTAGTTAATGCGCTCTTAAGGGCAAATTCGATGGATTAATGCGCCGGGGTTGGGAGAGATGGCTATGTCTATCCCATCCCTTCTTTTGTAATAGGTGCGATATTTAAGGAGTTCAGGGCTAAGGGCTGGAGCTTGACTTTTTTCCCACTCCCCCAAGTAGTAGTATATCTTCAGTAGTTCGCTTGGAAAGTAGTCTTTCGTAAGCAGGAGCGTAGCGCTTCGCAGGTGAAGGTGCAGGATGTGCTTCTTCCCTTTATAGCGGCAATAGTATTACTTTAATGAGCATTTTAGCATAAATGTTATAAAAAATCCTATCTCCCCCTATCTCTTAAAGCTTCCGTCTCCTTACCATGCTTCGCCTATCAAGCTAGAAGACATAAACGAGTAAACCAGTTTGATTAAGGAGAATACCCTTATTCTTGTTGGCAGGTAAGGTTGGTATCAATCTATCCATCCCTTCAAAGTCGCAGGGAAAGGCTAGTAGCGCAGTGAGTTAGTTCCCATGACGCGTAGTTATAACCACCTAATGGCTATTCCGAGTCAAGTAAGAGGGCGTAAGGTCGAATACTCATACTCGCTCTATAAAGGAGACGCTCGCATAGTGAGTTGAGTGAGTAGGCTTGATTTAAAGGTTGTCTAACACTATAATAAGGGTCTGGTTTAGGCTAGGGTGCGCATCAGGTAATGCAATGAGATCCCCTCCCCTGTTGTTAAGAAGGAGCGTCAGAGGCGAGCAAAGCCATTTGTGTTCGCAAAGGTTGGCATTTCTCAGCGAATGTGAGGTGTATTTGGTCCCGACATCGTTAGGAGAAGGTCAGGCGTGAAGGTCGCTTCCACCCGGATATTGCTCTATTGTGATACGCGTTCCAACGGGCGGGCAGGCTCGTACCAGAGGCGAGCGTTAGTGAGGTCTACTATGTTTTTTATTATATTAAGTAAGGAAAGACAGGATCGGAGTTAGGTCCCCCTTCATTCAGGTTGGTTTGCTTTCTGCCAGCCCTCACGGGCCGTACAGCAAGGTGGCAGATGTGACTCTCAGAGTTCGATATTGTGTACGTCACCCAGAAGGAAGAAGGAGTCGCAGACCACTTGGCAAGCCATCCCTTACCCGACTACGAGCCAATGCAGACGAATTTGCCGGACGAAGCTATTCTATTTTCGGTAGGCGAAGAAGAAGACTAAACTCCTCATGATTGGCAAATGTTCTTTGACGGTGCAGTAAATCAGAACGGAAATGGAGTTGGAGCAGTTCTTTTCTCGCCAAAAGGAGGAAATATTCGTCAAGTTTAGCTTCTTTTGCACAAACAATATCGCTGAATATGAAGCCCTGTCTCACAAGCGCTTCTTTGAAGCCCTCGACTTGAGAATCAAGGGGATTGATTTATATGGAGATTCGTCACTTATAATCTTTCAGACAACTGGTGATTGGAAAACCAAAGATCAGAAGCTCATTTCCTACCATCAGTATCTTCCAGATATCAGCCTAAAGTTAAGACGGATTACCCTCCATTATCTGTGTCGAGGACGAAGAATTAGTTTGCTGACGCATTGGCCACACTAGCTTCCATGATCAGTATCCCAGAAGGTATTGATATCCAGCCAATAGAGATCGAAGTGAGAGAGGAAACAAGCAAACAAGCAACGGATGAGCGCCCTAGCGCTACCAGCCCCAATTCGTTAATAGCGTTAGTCACGCACATACGTTTTCTTGCTGCGCTCAGCCCCAATTCGTTAAGTAGCGCATACGTTTTCTTGCTGGGGGGGTGACCGATCGAACGGAGTCAACATAGAACGGAACGAACTCCCTTTTGAGTTAACTGCATCGGATATTCTCACTCGAGCAGAAACAATGGAATTAGCCGAAGATCACTTCATTACCTTTTTTAGGTAAGAAGAGCTCCTATTTGAACTAACATCGGATACCTGCTTGAAGAAAACAAGAGTTTTTAACTCCTCCAACAAAGACAACTAGCCCATCCCCTTACTAGATCAAATAGGGAGGATCTTGGGATCTTTCATTCCTAGGGCTTAAAGACTCGCTTCGAACCTTTTGTCTTCGTCTTTTCTGACAATGGCAGCTAAGCTAGTTCAATAGAAGCTGGATTTCTACGTGAAAGCTCAGTTTAGCCAAGCCTTGAAAGCTGTCCAATACCAGCAGATTCAAGAGACCGTCTTCATCTGCACCGGAAAAGAGCAGAGTGATTAGCTTCTTTTTTTCCTCAAGGACAAGGACGAGAACGCCCATCTCAGAAGGCTACGCACCTTGCCTAGCCACAACATCTTTCGCATCGAGAAAGAGCCTATTCAATCACCTTTCAATCTCCTCGCTGATTCAACAATCGCTATTCTTTTTCAACGAAAAGAATCAGCAAGAGCAAGAGTCGACAAGAAAACGAGAGCTGATGAAATATAAGCAGAGGCGTGAAAAGCTAAAGAAAAGACCTCCCTACCCTAGAGCTAGATTAAACTTCCCCGGGCTTGCCCCTTATAGAGTAATACATTTGATCTTCGGAAATAAAATCGAAGCTAAGATCATCACATCATTAGGGGTGTTAAGTTAAGTGGAATTTTCATTTCACTTCTTGGCCTGGACACTCTCTTCGTCTAAGGTCTTGGCTTGGTCACTCCATTAAGCTTTCCCATCTCACAAGGGAAGTCTATTGAATGGGGTACGAAAGATTGCTATTCAAAGCATCGTTAAGAGTTCTCCCTTCTAGGGAGTAGTCAAGATAAGATGACTCTGATCTTTCTTTTCCTTCTATGGAGCGGGATGTGTGAGCTTCTCGCCTACTGATTGATCTTACTCAAAAAGAGTCAATGGCAGCAGACGCAGAGGAAGAAATCCTTGCTCTTCGGGCTAAGATGCTGACTTTGCCGTGGAAAGAGTAGTGAGAGGAAACTTGACCTTCCTTCTACCCTTCAAACTCGGAGATTGAAAGGTGATTGAATAGGAAGATAACTCTATGCAGCGACAGAGGCAAGATCTCTATATGTTGATAGATACCCGAGAGACTGAGTCCTTTCCTTAAGGCATGCCCCTACTCAACTTATTCGATTAGGCTACCAGCCGGGGCTTGGTTTAGGTGAGGATGGGATTCGCTACCCGATTAGTCTCCCTACGCAACTAGGCACCTTTGGTCTAGGCTTTGACCCAAAAGTCCACTTTGGATTGAGAACGTCCCACTGTGGATTCATAGACTGACCTTGACAGGTTCCACTGCTCCAAGCCCCTCGCTACACAAGTCGCGTCACCGCATTCGTTCAGTCGGGTAGCCACAGCTGCGGTGATGAAAGCTGACAAGCACGATTGACCGGAACTGGAGTCTCACGAGGGATTTAGGAGTTCCAGTAAGTGCCAGGGGCGCAACTTCGCGCTAGGCCGCGTTGAAGGAAGGAAAGCACGGGAGAGACGATGATTTAGTTCTAATTGCACGTCTCATTGAACAAACAACTGTTCTCTTTCGAAGTTGGCATACCGCAGTTTAGTTCTGGAGTCAAGGAGCGGGGAGTGGGTGATATATTGAATTGTTTCGATTAGCTGGTAGTTTGGTACTGAACTAAGATCGTGGTTACATTTTATCTTACCAAATAGTATTCTTGCGGTCTTTCAACTTCCTTTCGCTTGTTTCGAGGCCATATGCGTTGATATCGCTCATAATGAAAAGCTGCTTATCAAGCAGTTCCCTAGCTCGCTCCGAAGGAAGGCTTTCAGCTGGTTCTCCAGACTTAAACCGGGATCTATTAGGTCCTGGGACCAGTTGTGTGAGTGATTCTGCTCCCGATTCCGTTCTTTGAGGAAATCTATCACGCTTGTTTATTTAGTATTGAGATTGACGGCGTTGTAAACAAGAACCCGAGGAGTCGGTTGAGCTATACCAGGAACGATTCCGTTTATTAGCGAGCCAAGTGGAAGAATCTATCCCAGAAGAGAAATGGGAAAAAATGATTTGTATTGCGGGAATCCGCATCGAGCTGCGCCCGGGCTTGATTGCTGGAGGCCCTAATACTTTCTTTCGATGAACTCTCTCAACGTGCTACTGGACTTGAGGAAATCCTGATTTTTTAAAATATGCTAATGTCGCAGATAAGAGATTCGCAGACGACGGAGACGAAGCGAGCGAGCCTCCATTCGATCTTCATTCGAGAATGAGTCTATTTATGAACTTGACAAATCTAATCCGCATTTTAAGAAATACGAGGTATGCAGATCTGTTTAGATGCTCGTTCGCTCACGATTCATGGACCCGAATAAGAGTGGTCGTTCTGTTGCTCTTAGTCGAGTTGATACAATCGGTCGTATTTTGAATAGTTACAAATGATGAGATTAAGCCGGGCTAGTTTTCGAGCACGGATGGTGTACTCGCTGGTTCTCAGACATCCACTTTTATTAGCGCTTCCCTTTCGGACGCGCAGTCGTGGTTCGGCCTTTGATACCGGCTCGTTGTCCCAAGGGTTGACCATCGAGACAAAACCCGGAAGTTCAAGCCCTGCTCTTTCCCTTTATACACTGCCTGCTTTCTTCTCCTGATCCTCCTGCTAATAAAAGTGGCGGATCCAACTCTCTGTTTTTATGAACCAGTTAAACTCTCCATCTATGTCTGCATCCGAGCGGGAAGAGAAGTCGAGTCCATCTTTGTCTCCACTCAACCCTAGCTCGCTAAGCCGTTGATTTCCATGGATCCTTATAAACTTTGAGTCGTGATGGCCCTCGCGAGAGATTGAGATAAAAGAAAGGATGGTTTAGATGCGGGGAACGAGATGGCTGGCTAAGCTGCTCCACCAGGTCTCATTTCTCCTTTAGGGTTCCAAAGCGCACAGCTTTGACTCTAATGAATAGAAAGTGATTGAACAATGTTCTAGAAGTCAGATCTAGTGCTACTCATGAGCGTACAAAGCTTAGAGCAAGGAAGAATAGCTAATCAGGAAGACCGGTTGCAATCAGTCTTGCAAGTCCAAGCGAGAGAACTACAGAAGCAAACTAAAATGTTAGGGGCGGTTGCAGACGACAAGGTCAGGGACAAGGCCAGAAGTGGGACTACTTTCTGTCTTCTTTCCGAACGCCTAACAGAGAGAAAGCTCTTCGAGCCCTGGGCAAAGCGAATGTATTCATTCCATACTCAAATACTTTCTTTGTCCTTGGAAGCTTCTTGCCACCTTAGCTATGAGTATTTGAGGTGCCTGGCTGATGAATAATAATAAAATGCCCTTCGTGCCGTTAGTTCAATTTGATGTGTAGGTTTTCCTCTTTCGTCTTATCTTTTTTTTCTTTTTCGTCTTTCGAGTAAGATAAATGAATCTTCGTTACAAACATGATCAATCTCTCCCTCTTTTTCGTATCTGACCTTGAAAGAAAAGCCCGAAGAGATGAATAAGCTGGTGGAGCACCATGTAGGATTTCATAGTCAGACCTGTGATTTAGAAGTGGTGTAGGTTGGTTAAGGATGACTTGAAGACTGCTAAGCCGAATGGATGTTACGAAAGTAGATACGGAAACTCTTTTGACTCATTTATGCGCTTGCACTCATGAGATTCTCCTTTAATGGCAAACCATTCCTTTCATCATTGCCCGCCCGGCTTTCTTCTTTATTCCGTCCTAGCTATAAAGCCGTTGCGTCTTAGCTATTCTCTTTTCTTGCTTCGTTCGAGCTCTTTCAGATCCTGAGCTTAACCAGCTGACTTCACTTTTCCTCCTTTATAGTTCGACTAAGTGACTTCGTAACCTTAACGTACTTTCTTTCATCTCTATAGTAGCATAGGCCTTCGCCACTTCGTGCCCACGAGGGTCTTTCTTATTTGAATTAGAAAGAACGGTGCCTTACGGGAAGATGCAAGACAAAGAGATCAGAAGATAGGAGAAAGGGAAGGTGCGTGGTTGGTGTGTCACTAGGTCGGTAAGGGAACCCGTAGGAGAGGTGAGTCCGAATTCACATCAGAAATCGCCTTAAAACGAAATCTTGAATTGCGTATAGAAAGAAAAGGAACCACAACTATTTATTCTAGGATAAAGGTATATGAAGAATTTCTTTGTCCCTTTCGTTCAGTGGTTAGGACATCGTCTTTTCATGTCGAAGACACGGGTTCGATTCCCGTAAGGGATAGTTATTCTCGGCCGCAGTTATTTAGGTGGTCTTCATTGCTAATTGATTTCTCGCTATCTGACTGATAAAGGTGGTCCGGAAGCAGAATCTCTCCCAGCAAGACGAGATCTAGGGCTAGGTCTCTCAGTAATGGACTTTCTTGAACAAGCAATGCCCAAGTACTCCCATGCCTTTTCTTGGTTAGACCAAGCCAACCGTTCCTACAAGTCTTTTTTCATTTTTAGAGCAAGAAGCGGAACTACAAGAAAGCTTTTCATATGGAAAATTTTAGGAGGATATTTCAATTTTCAGACTCAAGTCTGAATTCAAGTTCCAGTTACTCTAACTATACGACGACGACTACAGAGTCTAGTCTATTTTCAAGTGCGACTAAAAGTTCAAGTACAACTGAGAATAATCTTAAACCACTCGCTCCTCATGGGATCTATGAGGATCATCCGGGTCTTAACCCTACCGATGAGCGTGTTGTAGAACTTCAATCGAGTATACGCGTTAAATTGGAGGAGATCAGTGGAGATCCCGAAAGGGCTCAGATTATGGCCGAGCGTTTGCATGGAGAAAGCGACAATATCCCTTTTATGCAGTCATTATTTGATAATTTAAACTCACAAGGAGCTCAAGGTGAAGCCTATATTTATGCTTTGAATTCTCTAGCCAAAATACAGGACAGCCCACTTGATCAATTTGCCATTATCCCATTGATTCCTATAAAGATAGGAGACTTGTTTTTCTCATTCACAAATCCATCTCTGTCTATGCTGCTCACTCTCAGTTTTTTCCTAGTTCTGGTTCATTTTGTTACTAAAAAGGGAGGGGGAAACTCAGTACCAAATGCTTGGCAATCCTTGGTAGAGCTTATTTATGATTTCGTGCCGAACCTGGTAAACGAACAAATCGGTGGTCTTTCCGGAAATGTTAAACAAAAGTTTTCCCCTTGCATCTCGGTCACTTTTACTTTTTCGTTCTTTCGTAATCCCCAAGGTATGATACCTTATAGCTTCACAGTTACAAGTCATTTTCTCATTACTTTGGGTCTCTCATTTCCTATTTTTATTGGCATTACTATAGTGGGATTTCAAAGCAATGGGCTTCATTTTTTAAGCTTCTCATTACCCGCAGGAGTCCCACTGCCGTTAGCACCTTTTTTAGTACTCCTTGAGCTAATCCCTCATTGTTTTCGCGCATTAAGCTCAGGAATACGTTTATTTGCTAATATGATGGCCGGTCATAGTTCAGTAAAGATTTTAAGTGGGTCCGCTTGGACTATGCTATGTATGAATGATCTTTTATATTTCATAGGATATCCTGGTCCTTTATTTATAGTTCTTGCATTAACCGGTCCGGAATTAGGTGTAGCTATATCACAAGCTCATGTTTCTACGATCTCAATCTGTATTTACTTGAATGATGCTACAAATCTCCATCAAAGTCGTTTTTTCTTTTTTTATAATTGAACAAAAGCGAGGAGCCCCCTTAGCCAATCAAGCCTTGCTTTCCTGTTTCCCTGATTTCCCTAGAACCCAACTGTTCCCCGTATGTAGCCATCGTCGCTGTATGTCATGGCATGGAATCGATGTAAGGTCAAATCAAATTCAATACACCTCATCCGGAAAGCAGGAACCTGCAGGCATTCACAAGCCCATTACTTTCCAATCACAGTCTTCTTGTCTTCGGTAAAGTTTCCTTCATTGACTCTTTCTTAGTGGGCTAAGGTTTTATTACTTGCTTGGTCTTATGCCAGTCATTAGCTTCCTTCCTTGACTCTTAGTTGAATAAGGCAGGCTGCTGATACCAAGTCCTCTCTTCCTGCCTTTAGTAAGTACTAGAGTCTGGCCTTTACCTTTCCTTTCTATTCTATATCTCTAGATGAAAGAACTGAGTTAGGATAGGAGTGAGACTTCTTGCTTTGAGATGCTGCTTCTCTCATGTAGTCATGTAATTGGTAGCTAGCCTTTCCTATCCTATTAGCTAGCTTGACTTCCTGTGCTTGTAGTGGCATAAGGAAGAGTTTGATTCAGGTAGCTCTATGTTACTACGGTTGGTTCCCGGGAGAAAGGACTTTCCCCTGAGGCAACTTGCTACTTTAGGGTTAGCTCAAGCTAGAACAAATAAGAAGAAATTCGATCTAGCCAGCTGGTTGTTCCTGTAAGCCGGATGCTGGCAAAGAGCTGAGGAGAGAAAGAAAAGTAAAAATAGATGAGGTAGCAGTTCTTGTTCCTGTAGTTGGATGTAGCTACGTGTGGTTCTGTAATGGACTAGCTTAGGCATGTAGCTAATCCAATCTGGCTGTTAGACGAAGAGCTGAGGATGGAATGAGATAGATCCCATTCTAACCCCCACCTGGCTGCTCAATACCAACCATTAGAGGTGAGGAAGATGGATCAAACTTCCCAAGGGGATAGGAACGTACTGAATCAACGGGCAGGCAGACAGGACTTTAGCGAACGAGCAATCTCCAATTCCCGCTAATCACTCTACTCATTCAATAGCTCCGGCAACTCATTCAATAGTCCAATCTCTGTCCATTGCGAAAGATAAAGCAGTACAAGCTGATACGGGAAGGAAGGGCCAGATCCAGATATCGTCTCATAGGAGGGCTCAATCCATAGTGAACAAGGAGGCAGAAAGCGTGTATCCGGAATAGAAGAAAGCCAAAGGCAGAAAGGTCTTCTTAGAACAGCGCAGACGGGACTCAGCGAGGAGACGGTACTCAAATTCAATCCCAAAGCGCTACTACGACTCTTGATGAATTGAAAGACGAAGAAAGCCATTAGTTGTCGAATCTCATTGACTCCTAGTGGAAAGAAGGAAACCCGTTGTTTAGGCCGCTGATCAAGCTATCGTCAACCCCTCGCAAGGCTTACGAGCAATCAAGAAAGAGAGTACAGTGATATTCGAGAAAGATTCGTAGCGTATAAATCTATACTGAGCTGGTAATGGTTCTAGCCCACGACCTCAAGGTGGTGTCATCGTTTGCCGGGGATGGCGTATATGATTTATCTACTAAGAAACATGGAGCAGAAGCAATCGGACTAAGCCCGACACCGTCTCTCTTCTAGTTTAGCAACCATCACTGGAAACAGGGTCTCTCCTTGTAATCCACTAGTTAGAATAGGCAAGGCTTTTTTGGTACTATAGCCATCAACCCGAACGAAAGGAAGCCTGTCAGCTCTTTGCTGTCTTTTTCGGTGAATCGCTTTCATCGCTTCTTTCAATATCTCCACCGGTTCCCTACTTTGAAATTCAATCTTTCGATTCCCGCTTAGTTCATCTGGAATCTGGCCTTTCATCGGTCTAGGTCTGAAGGAAAGGAGCCAAAAAAGGGGCGTAAACGAGCTTTTCCAAAGGCTTTTTCAAGCTGTAGCAAGTTTTTTCTATCTATCGCGTGCATGCGCTTAGACGCCTTTCCAAACCAAATGGATTTTCATACATATGAGCTTTCGCTTTTGACCCTGTGTTTGTTGCTGCTTTTTCGCCTAGGCTTGCTTCTCGAGTAAGTAGTGGCGTAATCATAAGTAGTTGAGTTGCATTGGTCGGCTTCACTCGATTGGGCAAGGGCGAATCGATCTTCTAGAGCATTGGGACATTCGATGTATTATTTTTCTTTAGTAAGTTCGAATCAATCCCTCTCGGCTTGTTGACGTTCATCCCCGAGATTGGATCTTTCTTTGCCCTGATCTACGACCACCATCGCCTTCCCGCGATCTGATCTACGACCACCCTTGCTTGGTTCTTTCGTGAGTATAGTATGAGCGTGGAGTTAGTCTTTCGTGAAGCGGAGCGTAGCGCTTCGCAGGTGAAGATGCAGGAGCTAAAGAGTCTGTGTGGGGTTCAGTAAGTAAGCCGAGTTCAGCTAGGAAGGAAGAAGGCTCGATCCCTCGGTAAGTAATAGTAGCCTTCCTTCCGTTCAGTAATAGTCATTGTAAAAGTCAAAATCCTTCCGTGCATGAAGGAGATGAAAAATCCATGGGTGAAATCGTCTTATGCAAGGAGCGGCTACAGCCAGATAAAACTTCGACGGAATCTCTTACTATTACTGAACGGAGGCCAGGACGGAAAAGAATGTTATGTTAGGTTTGAATCGAATCCCATCCTTTTGGTTGGAAGGAAGGGGGAAGCCCCCCCCGAGTTTTTTAAGGTGCCTAATCGGTGCCGGAGATGCAAGAATTGCTGAAGTTGTTGGTATTAGCTTAGTTCGCGAATACCGGTCTTTTTTATTAAAAAAAAAGGAATCCAGGTGAATCCATTCCAGTCCATGATTCCAATCCTCTTTGATGGAAGCAAGAAATCCTTTGCAATTGCGGCTTCTTCTGCTTTCTGTAAATCTTTGATATCTCCCAGGCTACTAGCCTTTCGTCTTTGGCCTCTAGCTCTCATCTTGAAAGTGCGAAGTCTTTGAGGGCTCTCGATCGAGAATTCTTCTCCCACTCGCCACCCGTCCTTGTTCGCCTACATTCTTTCGGGCTAGCTAGGTTCAATTCCTACCTTCCGACTCCACAACCGACCCATCTCCTTGAAGCCGGGTAGGCTGATCGATCGAATTCATTCATGGTTGCGAGTCTTTCACTTCGAACATGGGCGAATCCTAAAATCTCTGGTGAGTGCAACCAGCCTTTATTAAGTAGGTAAGGGGGTAAAAGGGGCATCTATTCAAATAGGTCTTTCTCACTCATGTTTTATTCGGTTCGAGTTTAGAGCGAGTGGGTTTAGCCATCAAGTGTCGATGGTCGGATGGGGATTTGGTATGTTTTCAGTCTCTGTTTCTTTCTTCTGTTCTAATCGCATAAGGAAGGTAGGTTTCTTTGTCTGTCTTCCTGCTTGGGCAAGGCTAATTAGGGGCGAGGCCCTTAGATTAATAGTCGCTAATGGAGGGTTATTTCTTTTAGTTTCTTTCTCTCTCGGTTAGACATAATAAAGTCTGCCTCCCCTATATAATATGCCGCGGTTAGACGGCAGGTGTCCCATATATCATTTGTCGATGCGTGCACTGCTGATGCGTGCAAGGGTCATACAGCGCCTTTCTGCATTGGGATAAAGTTGGTTTATCCTTCTTCACGGATCGGATTTAACAACTCCCCGGTCAATCGAATATCCCGGCCGGGATATGCTTATCGTTATTGTTCTTCCTTCCACCGCCTCTCCCTCTCCTCAGTATTGCCTTTTTCCGGGTACGACTACAACATACTACCTAATAAACTAAACGAATCCAATCCTTCCTAAATCTGCCTTATCTATCTTTCTAATAAGCCCCCTTACAATATATGAGTCTCACCCGCGTTCATTGTTGAATGCAATCCTTCGAGAGAAAGCAGTAGGAAATGAGGGAGAGAGGGAACGAACGGAACAGCACCGGAAAAGACCAAGCAAGTGAATTGCATGTAGAATCCCGTACCAAACATAGGTAAGGTAGGGGGGGCTTTTAGTTTAATTGGTTGAAAGGTACCGCTCATAACGGTGATATTGTAGGTTCGAGCCCCCTACCGCGATGTACTCCAAGTTGTTCAGTTCCTTTGGTACATTAAGAAAAGAAGGTGGCTGTTCACGCGTTCAATAGATAAGGTGGGCTTAGACAGAACTGAAAGAGCTGGTTGGTTAGAGAGCTGGTTGTTGTTATGTTGTTAATAGGCCTCCGACGACATTAAGAAGGGCCAGATCCACTCGACGACGTGGAAGAAGGAAGCGGGTAAGAATCTGAGGGACGGAACTACACCTAAAAATACGAACCGGCGAGTGCTGTTGTAAAAACGAGGTTTAGATAAGGAATGAAGTTTACGAAAGGAGTCACTAAAGGTCATCATCAATATCGTCACTATCAAGCTTTCCTTCCCTTCGGTTAGTTATAGGTCCCGCCTTAACGTAGTAAAGGGGTCTGGAAAGATAGACCTGTCCGCTTTCCCTTCCAGCTACCCTAGGTCAGTAAGAAAGAAAGAGAGGGATACGTCCCGAGCAGTAGATTCAACCGGCCGGGGTAAAAGGATATTTATGCACTCGACCAATAGGATGATTGGCTAAAGGGATAGGATGATCCCCTCCCCCTACCGCCATGGAGTATGGAATTGAATCTCCTGCCACGGCCGCTATATATAAGTAAGGCTAATCCTTTATTCCCTTTAAGGCATCCATTAACCCGGGAAGCTTGATTCATCTGTTAGTGGTGCCAGTAATCCATCCTATGGATCCCAAGGCTCCCTTATTCTAATAGGTATCGGTAGCTAAAGAGCTACCTCGATCGGCAGCTTTCAGCTACCTCAAACAGCGCACAGCACTATAGCAGCTGACGGCACTATGGAATATCAAGTCCCATGCCCTTGATTCTACCTTAGCCTATAAGATACCTTTTTCGTTTCTTAAAATGGATCTAATCTTTGTTTTAGGAGACGGGTGAGTGAACTACTTATTCCTCGTGCTAATGCCTTCATCCCGGATTGCCCACTTCCAGCAAGAAGAAAGAAGAAGAACCCAGAAGAGCCGGTAGCAAGTAATAAGATATGTGTCAAGCTAATCCGTCCTGTCCTGGTAGGCGCAGGAGATCAAGCAAAGCATGACGGTCTTCAGTCTAGCATTCTTGTAGTTCAAGAGTGAATAAGGAAGTGCAAGGCCATTTGTCTTTATAAGCTGATGAGTTCATCGCTTTCTATGGCCATTTGTCTTTATAAGCTTCAGGCCTGTTAAAGAGAGCTTCAAGCAAACAAGAGAAGTGGTTGGCAGGTTTTCTCCCAGAGTTCTTTCTAAAGTGTTGATTCCAGGATAAATCAAGCTGGGAATGTCCTAGAATAGCAAACAAATAAGTCGCCTCTCATTTCCTAGCCTAGTTTTAAGCACCATCCTAGTCCAGAGCTCTCTCTCTATGGCAAGACTTTAGTTTGCTGCACAGGTGGTCTCTAATAGCAATGCAATTACCTGGAAGAACCGATAACGATGTTAACATTTGAATACGAAGCTGATCGTTGAATTCGGAAGCTCCGTCGAAGTGAAAATCGAGTTCTCGTTCTCGGGACTTCACTTTCAGCAAAGCTTTGAGCCGCAATTAACTAGTCAAAAGCGAAGGTGGGATAATCAAAGAAGTGATGCTCACTCGACCAAAGTAAGAAGAAGCTCAAGCGAAGCAGAAGGGGCTAAGTTGACTCTCTTTCATCAGCCACGGCTGCCTCTCTCCGGCTAGCTTCAGATCGAAGACAAGAGTTCAAGGGGCAGAAGCGATGTGAGTCAAAGTTTCTTTCTGAGTTCTGTGGGCTCGAGCTTAGTAGTGGCTACCTATCGTCAATGAAATGCTTTTTATCAGCGCCCGTTCTAACGAGTTCTAGTGCGCCAATCCACTGATTTTCTTCACTTTTCAAGGTCAAAGCGAACCTCTAACTACATAACACTAAATGTGTTCATTGCGGTGATCTTTACTATTCTCTTAGCCGGGATAGGTGAAACTAAATGATTCTGTGCTAGTAAACTCTTAGTCGTTAGCGCGCTACTAACAAGGAAAAAAGTCGATCTTGAGGTCCAATGCACGAGATCTTGTAGCACTTACCAATGAGGCCCTATCAATTAGTATTAAAGTGAACCGGCGTAAAATGAGGCCAATGAATAGCCAGCCATTTGCTTCCTACTTCCTTCTCTTATTGATGGCTAGCCTCGAAGAGGAAGGCTTCCCTGACGCTCCCTTGGATCCAGCCGGTCCTAATCGATCGGATTTCACTTCATGAAATCTTTTTCTTTTGAGAAAGCGGGAACCTTTCATCCAGATGTCAACCAAGCGTTCTCAAGGCTGATGAAGAAGGGGTACGAGGCTTGCTTTAATAGGAGTACTTTGCTTTCGACGGAATCTAATTAAGGCTTAACCGCTGGTCTTGATGAGTCCGATCAAACAAAGGGTATAACATACTCCTGTATATCACAGCTTTGGAAGGCTCTCTGGGCGGAATGAAAGCTAGACTATCTAAGCTGGTAGTGGCTGAAGACAACTACTCGCCAACCTGAGTAGACCACTGTAAGGAGAGTTGAGTGAGGCTTCCTCGTCATGTAGCTCTCTTTAGCTCCGACCGGCAAGTAGAGTTACCTCAGCGTACCAATTTCTCAATCTTTCTTAAAGCTGTTAGCTATCTCAACTCTTCGAGTCGAGTTCTAGTTGCTATAATCAAATTCTCCCATTGACTTGTGAGTTCGTTCCAGTGGACTATATAAAGATGCATAGCTGCGCCTTATGAGGGACCTTATTAGTTGCTTTGCTTATGCCTATCTTCCTGCGGTCTTACCGATAGATACCTTTGCTATTGGTAGATAAGCTGGAACTACTGGATCTTATACTAGGTATACTTCTATCTTAGCTACAGATGCTGCTGATACTATTGGTGGTGCGTATGGTACTTCAAAAGGATCTGGTACTGGATACACTACTGGATGTGGGTATGAATAAGCAAGAACTTTAAAATCAAAGTTATACAACCCCCGCCTATGCGCAACTAAACACTGAGGGCTCTGCCTTTGCTTATAGGTATTATTATAGGCACTTAATATGCTACAGTACTTGTTATGCTTCATTTAAAACAAGGGACAGTCTTAGCTACTAATGCTACTGGTCTTTCGACTGGATCTACCCTTGCTTCCTATGCTGCTACTGATACTGATAGTTATGCTGGTGGCTGGTCTTGTTACTGGTGCTGGCTATGCCACTACTGTAACCTCTGTCTATGGCCCCTGCCCAACATACCTTTTCTTGATGAATCAGTCCATGACTATCTCGACAAGTTCGTTGTGGTCTACCTCGATGACATTGTGGTGTACAGCTCCACGTTGGAGGAAGACATGGAGCATTTGAAACTAGTGTTTGGGAAGCTGCGAGAGAACCAGCTATATGTGAAGAAGGAAAAGTCTTCCTTTGCTCAGGAAAAAGAAAAAACTTAGGCCACATCATTGAGCGTGGCCGCATCAGAATGGACTTAGAGAAGGTGAGGGCCATCCAGGCAAGAATGGGGAATTAGACAAGTTATCCGACAGGAGCACTCTACCCTCGGAAAGATCAAGCTCTGCGGAAGTGATCTCACCACGAAATGGTGAATCGGATATGCAATAGGTACCGCTACCTTTCTCCTGCAACGGCGAAATCTTAAAAGCGATCTTTTCTTTTCCTCAGACACAGGTATTCCACCACTATACAGGACTTTCATTCCACCACTATGATGAAAGGCACTGCTACGACGAAGGCACCACAACTCAAGGGTGCCAAAGCGACTCCCTGGTTCTGTC